TAAAGGTCCGGCGTATTCAGGTCCAATACGTTGTTGTATCCCTGCAGATATTTCTCTTTCTAACCAAACAATTACTAGTACACCTATTGTGATTCCTAATACAGTAGTCAAAATATAGACAAGCATCCATATGATCCCATAGACCTCTTGTAAGGATTCCAATCTGGAAAAAGAATTGATAGCTTGTACTTCTGTTGTATCAATTATCATTTCAACGATCAACTTCTCCCATAATGATATCTATGCTACCTAGTATCGTCATAATATCAGCCAATTTCATTTTTTTAACTAACTGAGGAAGAATTTGCAAATTGATAAAACCGGGTGGGCGAATTTTCCATCTCCAGGGAAAAACACTCTGATCTCCTATCAGAAAAATTCCCAATTCTCCTTTTGGGGTTTCGACTCTTACATAAAGTTCTTGCTGTGATAATTCAAAAGTCGGAGAAGGTTTCTTACTAATGAATCGATAATCAAAATCATTCCATTCGGGATCCCTTACTCTATCAAAGCGTCGGATTTCTAAATTCTCATAGGGCCCCCCTGGAATTCCTTCTAGAGCCTGTTGAATAATTTTTATAGATTCTGTCATTTCGCTGATTCGTACTAAATAACGAGCTAACGAATCCCCTTCTTTTTGCCATTGTACTTCCCAATCAAATTCGTCGTAACACTCATAATGATCAACTTTACGAAGATCCCATTGTATTCCGGAAGCTCGTAGCATTGGTCCTGATAAACCCCAATTTATTGCTTCTTCTCCGCCAATAATGCCTACTCCTTCAACTCGTTCTAAAAAAATAGGATTCTGTGTAATAAGCTTTTGATATTCAGCAACCCCTGTTAAAAAATAATCGCAAAAATCTAAACATTTATCTATCCATCCATGAGGTAGATCAGCAGCTACTCCTCCGAGACGAAAATAATTATGCATCATTCGCATACCGGTGGCAGCTTCGAATAGGTCATATATCAATTCTCGTTCTCGAAAAATATAGAAGAAGGGGGTCTGTGCCCCAATATCTGCCATAAAAGGGCCAAGCCATAACAAATGCGAAGCTATACGACTCAACTCCAACATAATGACTCTGATGTAGCTCGCCCTTTTAGGTACTTGAATATTGCCTAACTGCTCTGGTGCATTTACAGTTATTGCTTCTGTGAACATAGTAGCTAAATAATCCCAACGTGTTACATAAGGCAAATATTGTATAATTGTTCGGTTTTCTGCAATTTTTTCCATTCCTCTGTGTAAATAACCCAATATTGGTTCGCAGTCAATAACATCTTCACCATCTAGAGTAACGATCAGTCGAAGAACACCATGCATTGATGGGTGGTGAGGACCCATATTGACTATCATGAGGTCTTTTCTTGTAGCTGGTGCAGTCATAGGTTTTTCCCCATTCATTCTTCCATGAATTGCTGAAAGTGAAAAAAAAAAAGAAGTTCATCAAAATTTAAACGATCAAAAAGATTCTTCAAATTAACGAGTTTTTATCTCTCGAATATCCAACTGACCAATTATTTCTTTATAACGTACTCTATTTTTTTTTGACAAATAAGCCAATAGCCGTTGACGTTTTCCCAGAATTTTCCGTAGACCTCTTTGAGATAAATAGTCTTTTTTGTGCAATTCCAAATGTGAAGTAAGTCTCCGTATCTTATTGGTAAAACTGACTACTTGAAATTCAACAGACCCCCTGTTTTCTTTCTTTTCTTCTTGTGAAGTAACGGAAATGAATGAATTTTTGACCATAAAAGAATTTCCTCCTCCTTTTTTTACTTTACAGATATGTAATTTTATCGATCAGAAATAATAATGCCAGTAATTTGAATGTGATATACATAATGATCTTAATTTCTTTATCGACTCCTAATTTTATCAATTAAAATGAATTAATCAAATTGGATTCGAATAGGGATACAAAAGGATGGTACGTTTTTGCATTCACAAAAGCGAATAATTTATATTTAAACCGAAAATGAAGAAGATTTTGTTGATTCAATTCACTTTTTATCTAATTGATACTTTATTGATGTATATTAGAATGGGATGTAAGACAAGGTATGTGTACATCTGTTTACTTTCATATACCATATACGGTATAGGATATATAGGAAAAATACGGTATTACCATTAACCAATTTTCAATCGTGGATACATACGTAGTCTTAACATATTGATACGACTGCCATTATTCGTATCAAACCAATAGCGATTCATACAAGCTAAATCTTCTAATCGATAATTCGGCCAAAGAAAGAACTTTAATTGAATTAATTCATTTTTATCACTATCAAGATGTTTACTTTCATCCAAAAATGGACTCCAGTTTTTTACGTTGTTCTCGTTACAAAATACCGGATTTCTATTCACACCATTTTTATTCGTTGAACTGAAACAAATTAAAATTCTCAATTCTCTACGACGTCTAGATGATAAAATATTTTCAGGAACAAGTAAATTCGAATGATTTTTATCTCTATTTCCAGTCATTCTTTGATGTTTTGAAATAGATTCATCAAAATTCTTCTTATCAACATATCCTCGTTCTCGATATCTTTGATTAATTTGGCGTTTACTCTTATGAACCAATGAAATACCTATGGTTTGATACATAATAAATTGTCCATCATTTTTTACAGACAGACGAACCGATTCGATAATCAATATCCCTTTTTTCATCAATTCTGTAAGAGGTAAATTCTTCTGAATCAGCATTATATTCAGACTCATTTCTCTTCTTTGAATAGCGGATATAGTAATTTTTCTTGGGTTTCTCAGTCTAAGCAGGAGACAATATACCTTAATATTATTGATCATTCTTTGATTCAAAGCATCGTCCCATCTCAATTGAAAAAGCAAATATCGTTTCAGGAAGAAATTTAGTTCTGCTTCCGTGTTGCTCTTGTATTGTTTTTTCGTTTTACGTTTTTTCATGTCTGATCGCGCATAATCTTCTTCAATATCTTTTTGTTGGTTTGAGAGAAGGGATCCAAGATTTCTTTGGTTTTGTGCATCTGAACCACGATCTCGTCGATCTGCGGGTTCTTTTTCTTCTTGATTTCGATTCTTTAATTCAAAAGATTTTTTTTCTTCATTCGATGGTATAAAAAAATTCCCTTTTGGCTTTCCATTGACGTTTTTATTTTCACTAACATTTTCATTTATATTCAAATTTAAAAGAAGTAATTTTCTTGGTATAATCCATGGTTTCATTTTATATGCATTATAAAGTAGCACAAATTCGGGGAAGAACCAAAGTTCCAGATTGGATATAGGACAATTTAGTATTTCTTCATTCATTCCCATCCAATCAAAAAAGATTTTTTTATGATTGGGTGGATTGATTTCTAGATCTTGATGAATTGTAAGATAAAAAAGACCTTTCTTATCAATTTTATCAATTATTGGGTAATTATTAGTTCCAATCTTAGTTTTTTTATTACTGTTGGAATCGATCTTGATCCAGGCCTCAATATTTACTTTTTTTCTAAGACAAAACTTGAGAATTTTCCAATCAAAATATTTTCTATCTGGATTTTTTTCCATATACATAATATCACCTCTTCCTAGATAATTATTGATAGGAATACCCCCCCATTTATCAACTAATTTGCCTTTAGGTGTGTTGTAATTATAAGAAATCTTTTGATTCGTAGTTACTTGTAATGGTGATCCATAAACAGAAATATATGAGTTCCTCTTAGTTTCATAATTAATAGATTGATATGATAAAAGATCATATTTAAAGTATTTTTGAAAATTATCTTTTTGATTCGATAATGAATATACTTCAGAATTTTTTTGTTTTTTGTAATAAAGTAATTGGTTTTTTTCATATGAATTCCATTTCTTTAAATCTTTCTTTTGAGCTGTACGACATTGATTGACTCTATTTCGCCATTTTTGTGGGATTAATCTAGACCATCTAATCTGAGATAAATCGTATTGATAATGACCTCTTAACCAGTTTTTCCATTGATTCGCTCCATAACTCCGAAATTTCTTATATCTTAATTCAGAATGAATTATTCCTTGTGTTCCAAAAGAATCCTTTATCTCAGTCTTAAGAAAAAAAGATGTTCCGTGATATTGAAGAACAGATCTTAATTTATCCAAGTGGGTTTGGGATAAATTGTAAAATACATATGCTTGTGACAAGGCGGATAAGTCACAAAAAATCGGTGAATTCCTTTTACTATTACTAATATTATAAAGTGACTTTTTTATAGTCGAAATAAAGTGAATTGTATTTTGATTTGTTTTATTAATTCTTTCTTGATTTGTTTCATTAGTGTAAATGTATTTATCAATCATTTTTTTTGTTGATTCAAGAAAAAGTTGTATATTGATTTGGGGAATATTAATGATACACCGAAAGACATCTATGTAGATTCTTTCAATGAAAATTTTTATAAAATAATGTAATTTACTGATTAATCGAGCATTTCTTCTTTTTAATATTTGCCAAATATTTTTTAGTGATTCTAGTCTTTTGGCATTATAAGTTGTTTTGTTAGAATTAATATTTATTCCTGGAGTTACTTTTTTTTTTTCGTTTGTAATTTTTTCTATTTGATTTCTAATTGTGCGTGTTCTATCAGTCAGATCCTTCAGTTTTTTTTCTGTCAGGGAATAATTTGTCCAATCTGTAGATCGAATTTGATTAAACGATTCATGAATTATCTGATTGTTGATTATCGAATCTTTTTCTTTTTTAGTTTCACTTAATTCATATACTTCTCTCAATCTAAATAACAGAATTTGATTTACTTTTGAAAGTACTTTTCTTATTCTTTTTATAAATAGAACACTTTTGATGACCCAATTTTTTGTTTCTTTTGAGACTGTTAGAAAAAAGTTTGTTCTTTCCTTTAAAACTCTTAAAACTAGAAAATATTTCTTTTTCAATTTTGTAATTTTTTTTTTGAGTTCTTTAAAAATGGGCTCAAAAAAAGAAGGTCTTTTTCGGGGAGAACCAAAAGGAAGTTCA